AGAGCATTTACCTATTTATATAACAGATCGTATGGTAGGCCATAAATTAGGAGAATTTTCACCTACTCTAAACTTCCGAGGACATGCGAAAAATGATAATAGATCTCGTCGTTAACGTTAATTTTAACATAAATTTAAAATATTCTAAAATAAATCTTACAAATACAAAATGGAATTATTTTTAAATAAAAATAGAATAAATTAATAATAAAAATATAAAAATCAATGATTTTTATTATTAATTTATTCATGAAAATCGACGCTTATGATAAAGAAGAACCTCTAAGCATAGTCTTTTGGTCGAAAAAGATTCATGTATGTTTCCAAGACAAAGTACAAATAGTAATTGATTATTAATTCATGCAATTTGTACATAAATAAAAGGTTATAATACTCGAATTTATACTTTATTTAGTGGAATATCTTATTCTATTTTTTTGTTTGCAGTAGTCACTGCTAGTCACAATAAAAATTTCAATGAACTAAGTCAATGAGTTATATATGGAAAAAATAAAAAAATTCGAAAAAAAACTACACAAATAAAACGTATCATTTTATGTTATAGTAGTGGGGAATTATGGGACAAAAAATAAATCCGCTTGGTTTCAGGCTTGGTACAACTCAGAGTCATGATTCTCTTTGGTTTGCACAACGAAGAAATTATTCCGAAAATATACAAGAAGATAAAAAAATACGAGATTGTATCCAAAATTATATACAAAAAAATATAAAAGTATCCTCCGGTGTCGAGGGAATTGGACAGATAAAGATTCAAAAAAGAATCGATCTGATTCAAGTCATAATATATATGGGATTTCCTAAATTATTAATAGAGGGTAAGCCTACAAAAATAGAAGAATTACAGACGAATATCCAAAAAAAACTAAATTGTGTGAATCGAAAACTAAACATTTCTATTGCAAGAATTGCAAATGCTTATAAACACCCTAATATTCTTGCAGAATTTATAGCCGGACAATTAAAGAATAGAGTTTCCTTTCGTAAAGCAATGAAAAAAGCTATTGAATTAACTGAACAAGCAGGTACAAAAGGAGTTCAAATACAAATTGCAGGACGTATCGACGGAAAAGAAATTGCACGTGTTGAGTGGATAAGAGAAGGTCGGGTTCCTCTACAAACCATTCGAGCTAAAATTGATTATTGTTGTTATACAGTTCGAACTATTTATGGGGTTTTAGGGATCAAAGTTTGGATATTTCTAAATAAAGAATAAAATCTTTTTCTTTATCTTCAATGTCCCATATTTATTTTAAATAAAATCAAAAATGAAAAATTACTTGATTTTTATTCCCCAAAAATTATCAATTTTATAAGATTGAATCGACCAAAAAATAAAATGAATTATTTGATATTGATCGTATTGCTATGCTTAGTGTGCGACTCGTTAGTTTTTTAGAACGGTTCCAATTTAACAACAAAACCAATTCATGGTATAAATTAATTAAAAAGAACTAATAACCAACTCACCGCTTCGGATTATCTAGATCTAAAGAATTAGTCAAAACAAAAAATCGAAAAATAAAATCCAAAAATATATATATATTAATAATATTATTATATCAACTGAAATATTGTATGAAATCTTGTACAACATTAAAAAATAATATTATTAGTTGTAAAGCAATAAGAATATACGGATAAATGATAAATGAAGAGGCGAAAGAAAGAGAGAAAATATAGATGAATGATATAGAATTCGAATATGTAAAGGTCTATGGGTCATCTCAAAAAAAGTAATGTAATAAAGCATCAATATAAAATTGATATTGATATATATATCAATATATTCGTAACATAAACAAATTAAGAGCTCTGAATCAATAAAAACTGAGAAGATTGATTCAAGAAAAAAGAAAAAAAAAAAATATTCTAAAAAAATCTTACTATTAGATTAGATATGAAAGAGCTCCGTGGTAGAATTCAGACCTAACCATTAATCGAGAAGCGGCGGGAACGATGAAACCTGCAAATACTTAAGATTTTATTAAAAACAAATCTTAATGATTCATTAGGTGGGATGGCGGAAAAAACCAAAAAACAATTCATTTTTTTTAGGAATTGTGTGCTACATTCCATTTGAATTTGATAATAAAAGAGTAAATATTCGCCCGCGAGAATTTGGATTTGATTTATTTGATTATTTTCGCCAATCCTATAATTTAATTCGAAAAATATTAGTAATATAATTCAAATAATTAAAATGAAAGATTCATTAGAACATTAAAATATAACAAAACAACATTCTCTAGTTATATACGGATAACAAAAATTGTTTCTTTTATAAGAATACATATTCAGTTATATATCAAATAGATATCAAAACAAGATATAAAAATTTCGAATATACTGATAGGATTCTATGAAATCTCAAAAAAGCCCGCGTTGATTAAACATATGAATATTAGTGCATATTATTGTATCGATTAAATCGATTTATATAGAATTGCTTCATTCGCGAGGAGCCGTATGAGATGAAAATCTCATGTACGGTTCTGTAATAGAGATGGAATTGAGAAACAACCATCAATTATAACCCCCAAAGAACCAGATTTCGTAAACAACATAGAGGAAGAATGAAAGGAATATCTTATCGAGGGAATCATATTTGCTTTGGAAGATATGCTCTTCAGGCACTTGAACCCGCTTGGATAACATCTAGACAAATAGAAGCAGGACGACGGGCAATGTCACGAAATGTTCGCCGAGGAGGACAAATATGGGTACGCATATTTCCAGACAAACCTGTTACAGTAAGACCGACTGAAACACGCATGGGTTCGGGAAAGGGATCTCCCGAATATTGGGTAGCTGTTGTTAAACCTAAGAAAATACTGTATGAAATGGGTGGGGTCCCAGAAAATATAGCAAGAAAGGCTATTTCAATAGCAGCGTCCAAAATGCCTATACGAACTCAATTCATTATTTCAGGATAATAATTAGAATTAAAGGAAAGAGGTCTTTAAGATGAAAACAAAAAAATGCAATTGTATATTCCCTTTTTTGAACACAGAATATTTTAACCTCAATCTTTGGACTGAAAGAACAAAAAATGATATGATTCAACCTCAAACTCATTTGAATGTAGCTGATAACAGCGGAGCACGCGAACTGATGTGTATTCGAATCCTAGGAGCTAGTAATCGACGCTATGCTTATATTGGTGACATTGTTGTTGCTGTAATCAAAGAAGCAGTACCAAATACGAACTTAGAAAGATCAGAAGTGATCAGAGCTGTAATTGTACGTACTTGTAAAGAACTCAAACGTAGCAATGGTATAATAATTCAGTATGATGATAATGCTGCAGTTGTCATTGATCAAGAAGGAAATCCAAAAGGAACTCGAATCTTTTGTGCAATCGCCCGGGAATTAAGACAGTTAAATTTCACTAAAATAGTTTCATTAGCACCTGAGGTATTATAAGACAAAACTTTAATTTAAATATGGATACATTCTATTATTTTGTGAAAAAAAAAAATGGATTAATTAATTTTGTTTATCTCACATATATCCCTTTTGGAGTAATTATTTTAAAGTATTAGAAGTATCAATTATTATATATTTCAAATATATTTCAGATTAATACTTGATAACCCTATAAAATAAAAAAATATATAATAATATATATAATAATAATAATAATAAATTAAATATATATAGAAATAGAAAATAAAAAGAGAATAATAAATCGAAAAAGGAGCATGTTGATTATATAGAAAGTAAAGGGCAACAATCATTTTCTTTTACTATGGGTAAGGATACCATCGCTGATATAATAACCTATATCCGAAATGCTGATATGAATCAAAAAGGAATGGTTCAAATACCATTTACTAACATCACAGAAAACACTGTCAAAATACTTTTACGAGAGGGTTTTGTCGAAAACGTCAGAAAACATATAGAAAACGACAAATATTTTTTAGTTTTAACTCTACGGTACAGAAGAAATAGGAAAGGATCCTATAAAAATTTTTTAAATTTAAAAAGGATCAGTACACCCGGTCTACGAATATATTCTAATTATCAACGAATCCCGCGAATTTTAGGGGGTATGGGTATTGTAATTCTGTCAACTTCTAGAGGTATAATGACAGATCGAGAAGCTCGATTAGAAAGAATAGGCGGAGAAGTTTTATGTTATATATGGTAATCGTTCTAACATCCGAATTATATGCGAAATTTTTATCCATAAAAAAAAAAGAGAAAGAAAACTCGAATTTAATTTATAATATAACTTCACACCCCTTTATATATTATATACAAGTATATATTATATACAAGGGTGAATACGCGAAGCGGGCTTAACTCGAATAAAAAAGGGGGATTCACGAAGATTTAATTACTAAATAAATCACTTCCCCTGAGTATGTTTCAGGTTTCTTTATTTATATAATAAATGCAAATAAGTCATTTTAATTAGGATGTTTTTCAACTTCAACATTATTTTTGCAGAGAGGGCTACAATTAGAAGTTCAAAATGTAAGGAAACCCTATTTTCTTCCAAAACTTTTGAATTAACTTATTAAGGAATGAAAAATATGAAAATAAGGGCTTCCGTTCGGAAAATTTGTGAAAAATGTCGATTGATTCGAAGACGGGGACGAATTATAGTAATTTGTTACAATCCAAAACATAAACAAAGACAAGGATAATATTTTCACAAACGAAGGCTTTCTAAAATCTAAAAAAATAGAAAATATAATATAGAAAAAAGAAAAAAAAAATCGAATATTAATTCTAGTTAAAAAATAATAAAAGATGCGTTTGTGACATGAAATGGATATATCCATACCATATATCTTGGACTTATTTTTATGAAATAATTAAATATGGCTAAACCTATACCTAAAAAGAGTTCGCGTAAAAATGGGCGTATTGGTTCGCGTAAGCATACTCGTAAAATACCAAAAGGAGTTATTCATGTGCAAGCTAGTTTCAACAATACTATTGTGACTGTTACAGATGTACGAGGTCGG